CGAATCCAAATCCAATAAAAAACTATATCAATTCATCTCTCTATTTTTTGTGAAAAGAAGTCCAAATAACATAATTTCATTCCCAACAGCGATCCCTCTTCTTTTTTTCTTTTTCGTTTCACATTTATCATCAACCAAATGGGGGAATTTCCATTTCTTCGACTAGTACCGATTCGATTGATGGGAGAGAGGCATATGTGGATTAGTACAATTATTATATTATTAGCATCAGATTCAGGATTCCACGGGATACCGTACTGGGTCTGGCTTTTTCAATTACTCCCGATCTGTGAAATATGAAATAGAGTTAGAGTATTGTATGTTTCCCGGGAGTACATACATAAATGGAATTTGTACAATATAAAATAAATTGAACATAGTTACTGTGTATAGAATAGTATAGAATACTTTTTTTTTAAGATTAAAATAAAAGTATATCCTTTTCGGGCCCTATTTTGTGTAACCTCAATTTCAAATTTTACTAATTTGAAATAATCTATCTCATTCAAATTTCGCATTGAGCTTTTGATATATGCGCCCCATTACTAATCCAATGAAAGAGGATATTCAAAAAATAAAGATCAAACAAGGATCACTTTTTTATTAGCGAGGTAATGCATTTTTTTTTTTTTTTTTTTTTTATATTTTATAAGGGTTTTTCCTTGAAAGAACAAACTTTTTAAATTTATATATAAATATATAAAAAAATAGTTAATTTGATGGAATATTCGATTTTTTTATACCGGAATTTGTACTCGTCTTTATCATACTTCTTTTGTTTTCCAAGAAGATTGGATCATTAAAAAAAGGAGTTTATAACTTAGCTCCTTCCTTTTTTTTTCATTGAGCTTCTATTGTTTGTTGGGGTTTGTTTAGAACCAATGGTAAGTGGAAAGGCGGTTAGATGATACTTCATCAGATAATTGTACAAAGAGGGCGGTAGGTTATAGAAAAGAAAGAATGGAAAAGAATGATAAATAAATAAAGGAATTATTGATTGTATCGGGAATCAAATTTTGAGTTCAGTATGGATAAAAGATTGTCCTATGTTATACTATTCAATTCTTGACGATGAATCGATTTGATAGCTCCGATATTGTTATTCATGATATTGATCCGATTCGATATCATCGAGATGTAATGCATCCCATTGAATTTCCAGGCGAAAGATTTATTATCTCTATGGGATTAACTCCCGAGTTATTGCGAATTAAAGAAAAATTAAACAATGAGATTATGGAAGTAAATATTCTCGCATTTATTGCTACTGCACTGTTTATTCTAGTTCCTACTGCTTTTTTACTTATAATATACGTAAAAACAGTCAGCCAAGGTGATTAATTTGAATTAAACTTGATTTTTTATTTCTTATCAATAATTGCAGAGAAGAAAAGGATAAAAATTTCGCGTCTTAAATGAAATGGGCAGACTAGAATCAGTCGGATTCTATGAGATACGATAGTATGGTAGAAAGATTCAGATATTTCTTTCTACCATACTATCTAGTATTGTTATTGTAGTGTATAAAGTTGTATTGTAATGCGGGTTAATTTAATATAGATTAATATAGATCAATCTACAATAGTATCATCATATTCCTTTTCTATATATATAGAAATCGATTTAATTACGTATATATAATATATAGAGTGATAATGTATATTATATAGTATCCCAATTCTATTTCTTTGCTTTATCTATTTGTATTTAATTTGTGTTGATTTCAATTAAATTAATTTGAAATAATCGAAAGCGACTTTTACGATTAGAATTCCTAGATTTCTGATTATTTTCAATATGAATCCCGATCGAAGAAGTCATTGATTGAGGAGTTGACAAATGATCCATGGGAACTTCTTCGGATTTCGAAAAGGATTAGTAAAACCCGTCGACTTTTAACGTTTGAACCATGATATGAAATGGGTTCAATAAAACAAGCAAAACATAAATAAAATTTCTAAAATAGTAAAACTAAAACAAGCGGCGCAATATGTGACTCGCCCAAGACAATATTTTAGGATGTGCAGTATCTCGTTGGACAACTACTATGTTGTTTCCCAATGTGTATCCACGTAATGGAATAACCGAATTGTTTTCTCTTTGATCTTTGAACAGTAAAGAGGTAAACAAAAAAAAAAAAAAAGTTCCGTTCTTCCTCATGGTCCATATCTAACTTTGGTAAGAGTCAGTTCATCGAAATAGAAAATTTATGAAGAATTCAGTTGGAATAAATTTCCTACCATTTGTATTCCTTTTACTTTTTTTACTTTCAAAATACGAACACGGAAATAATTGAAATATTTCTTTGATTGAAAGAGTATTCTTCATATATATTTATTATTCATAGAATACATTACTCAACTAAAATCCAAGAGAATTTCGAAATGAAGATATTTTTCATTTCTATTTCAATTTAAAAATAAAATTTTAAATTGAAATAGTGAAATTTTAAATAAAAAAAACTTTGCCGACTTTGCCGAACGATCTATAAAAAAAAGTG